TTAACGACAGAAAAAAGGATTGATCAAATTCTATTGAGTCTGACTCATAGTGATCATTTATCAAAGAATGACTCTGGTTATCAAATGATTGAACAACCGGGATCAATTTCCTTACGATACTTAGTTGACATTCATCAAAAGGATCTAATGAATTATGAGTTCAATAGATCCTGTTTAGCAGAAAGACGGATATTCCTTGCTCATTATCAGACAATCACTTATTCACAAACCTCGTGTGGGGCTAATAGTTTTCATTCCCCATCTCCTCATGGAAAACCCTTTTCGCTCCGCTTAGCCCTATCCCCTTCTAGAGGTATTTTAGTGATAGGTTCTATAGGAACTGGACGATCCTGTTTGGTCAAATACCTAGCGACAAACTCCTATGTTCCTTTCATTACGGTATTTCCGAACAAGTTCCTGGATGACAAGCCTAAGGGTTATCTTATTGATGATATTGATGATAGTGACGATATTGATGATAGTGACGATATCGATATTGATGATAGTGACGATATTGATGATAGTGATGATGACCTTGATATTGATACGGAGCTGCTAACTATGACGAATGTGCTAACTATGTATATGACGCCGAAAATAGACCGATTTGATATCACCCTTCAATTCAAATTAGCAAAAGCAATGTCTCCTTGCATAATATGGATTCCAAACATTCATGATCTGCATGTGAATGAGTCGAATTACTTATCCCTCGGTCTATTAGAGAACTATCTCTCCAGGGATTGTGAAAGATGTTCCACTGGAAAGATTCTTGTTATTGCTTCGACTCATATTCCCCAAAAAGTGGATCCCGCTCTAATAGCTCCGAATAAATTAAATACATGCATTAAGATACGAAGGCTTCTTCTTCCACAACAACGAAAGCACTTTTTCATTCTTTCATATACTAGGGGATTTCACTTGGAAAAGAAGATGTTCCATACTAACGGATTCGGGTCCATAACCATGGGTTCCAATGCGCGAGATCTTGTAGCACTTATCAATGAGGCCCTATCGATTAGTATTACACAGAAGAAATCCATTATAGAAACTAATACAATTAGATCAGCTCTTCATAGAAAAACTTGGGATTTTCGATCCCAGATAAGATCGGTTCAGGATCATGGGATCCTTTTCTATCAGATAGGAAGGGCTGTTACACAAAATGTACTTCTAAGTAATTGCCCCATAGATCCTATATCTATCTATATGAAGAAGAAATCATGTAAGGGAGGGGATTCTTATTTGTACAAATGGTACTTCGAACTTGGAACGAGCATGAAGAAATTAACGATACTTCTTTATCTTTTGAGTTGTTCTGCCGGATCGGTCGCTCAAGATCTTTGGTCTTCATCCAGACACGATGAAAAAAATTGGATCACTTCTTATGGATTCGTTGAGAATGATTCTGATCTAGTTCATGGCCTATTACTATTATTACTATTAGAAGTAGAAGGCGCTCTGGCTCTGGCGGGATCCTCACGGACAGAAAGATATTGCAGTCAGTTTGATGATAATCGAGTGACATTACTTCTTCGGTCCGAACCAAGGAATCAGTTAGATATGATGCAAAATGGATCTTGTTCTATCGTTGATCAGAGATTTCTATATGAAAAATACGAATCGGAGTTTGAAGAAGGGGAAGGGGCCCTCGATCCGCAACAGATAGAGGAGGATTTCTTCAATCACATAGTTTGGGCTCCTAGAATATGGCGCCCTTGTGGCAATCTATTTGATTGTATCGAAAGGCCCACTGAATTGGGATTTCCCTATTGGACTGGGTCATTTCGGGGCAAATGGATCATTTATCATAAAGAGGATGAGCTTCAAGAGAATGATTCGGAGTTCTTGCAGAGTGGAACCATGCAGTGCCAGACACGAGATAGATCTTCCAAAGAACAAGGCTTTTTTCGAACAAGCCAATTCATTTGGGACCCTGCGGATCCATTCTTTTCCCTATTCAAAGATCAGCCCTCTGTCTCTGTGTTTTCACGTCGAGAATTCTTTGCAGATGAAGAGATGTCAAAGGGGCTTATTGCTTCCCAAACAAATCCTCCTACATCTATATATAAACGCTGGTTCATCAAGAATACGCAAGAAAAGCACTTCGAATTGTTGATTCATCGCCAGAGATGGTTTAGAACCAATAGTTCATTATCTAATGGATCTTTCCGTTCTAATACTCTATCCGAGAGTTATCAGTATTTATCAAATCTGTTCCTATCTAACGGAACGCTATTGGATCAAATGACAAAGACATTGTTGAGAAAGAGATGGCTTTTCCCGGATGAAATGAAACATTTGATTCATGTAACAGGAGAAAGATTCCCGATTCCTTAGCCGTAAAGATATGTGCCCATGAAAAGGGGATTAAGTGGAACAGAATTGGCCGGATGGTAGAGTCGTGGAAACACTTGTTTCTTCCATCTTTTTGGCCTTAGCTCCATGGAACAATATGCTACTGCTGAAACATGGAAGAATTGAAATCTTAGATCACTAT